TAGATCTGCCATTTCTTGAAATCTCTCTTCTGATTTAAAATCGTGGTGCAACGTGTATCCTCCCCTGTTCCGGTCATGGAATAGATGAAATAAATCAAAAAATGAATTTTGGTTCAAGAATGAAATCTTATTGGAACTGTCCGGTTCATCCTTCGGAACCATATCACATCCCGGATCTGATAAAATAGGATGAATTGATGCGGTATTTTGTAAATACGTAATTATCTTGAATATATCAACCATTTCTTTATTTTCCGATCTCCTGGAAGGGACAAAAGAAAAATCTTGTTGTTTCTTCAACAATTTCTGATCTCTAGTGGACCCCTCCGTAGGATTCGAACCCAGATGAAGTTCTGACCACCTGTCAGAGAAAAAAGAACGAATTGATCTTGTAGGATTCCCAAGAAATTCTTCGATTTCTTCCGGAAGCAGATGATTATTCATCTGCTTCTCACGTTCCGTGAATAGCCGGGACATTGAGGAATCCTCAGAAAGGCATTTCGAGAATCGGTCTGATTCTATCTCTGTTCGTTCCGTTTGAAGAAAGGAAGGATCCCAAAGAATCGATCTTTCTTTTAGTTGTTGAATCTCTCTTTGATTGATCAATGTGTGATATTCCGAATCCTCATTACTAATGGAATCAAAATGATCTCTGGATTGATCAGAAGATCCTTTCAATTGGCTAGAATCCGTTACTTGAACGAAAATAGATCTTGTTGTGGAATCATCATATTGCATATTTGACGATACATTCCTCAAAAAATCCGATTCGTGCGGATTCTTCCCCCAACTAACGAAGAGATCTTGGCGGAATTGCCACATATGAAATTGAGCACAATTTTGCAAAGAAATACCCCACTTGTTTCTCGAGAGGAGATGGGAAAGATGCTCAATATCATTTGATTGAATAGTTGACCCAGCTCCTTGTTGTTTGAAGAAGCCCTCCACTTCAATCGGTCTTTTTTCACGAAAAGCAGACATGAGATAACAAATCCAGTGTTTCACTAAGATTTCGAATAGCTGTCCCGAATTCAAGTTAATTATGTTTCGCTTCTTCCTCGGAGAAAGACGATCAAACAATTCCCAAGCACGGTCCTTGCGGATCGGATCATCCGTATAGGATACAAAAGGAGACTCCAGATAGTTGATATCTTTCTCTTTGAATGAGATCTCAATTCCAGCTACGGTTTCATTAGATATCTTACAACTATAATCCCTCTTTTTTCCGATCCGGTTCCTCCACCACCGCGAACCCCAGTTAGATTCAGGCATGATACACTTTTTAGTTATTGGGAGAACCCAAGTACTCTCTTTCGGATCCATGAAACAACTCTCAGAGATCTTTTTCCCTTTTGGAAGATACAGGAGCGAAACAATCAACCTATTGATATTGGAAGACCCAAAAGATTCTTCCAATGTATCATTTCTGGGTCCAATGGAATTCATAGGTATAGGAAGAAGCCCCATCAAATAGAGATTTTTTCTTTCGACCCTATTTCGATTGTTAATACGATATATAAGGACCGCTACTGCAAGCAGTACTACTACACCTTTGATCGTGAAATATCGATTGTTTGTTGAACCCTGTGAATCGCGTGAAAGTAGGATACTCCAAATTCGGGGGTCAAAGAGTTTCATAAAACGTTCTTGGTGGAAAAAAATGTGAGTGAAAGATCCCACGGAATCAAATTTGGTCCACGAATCTAAGAAATAGTGAGAATTCTTGATCTCTCTCAATATCTCTCTCAATTCGAAGATCCAGGATTTTAATGGATGTCGTTTCACTGCTTCCTGCTTCATTGATTCCTCCTAAGGATTTCATTTCAATTGGAATTTGGTTATTCACGATGTACGACGATCCCCGTTACGCATCCATGGCTGAATGGTTAAAGCGCCCAACTCATAATTGGCAAATTCGTAGGTTCAATTCCTGCTGGATGCACACCAACGGGAACGTTCAATACGTCTATTGTTCAATACGTCTATTGGAATTGGCTCTGTATCAATGAAATCTCATCATCCATACATAACGAATTGGTATGGTATATTCATACCATAACATATGAACAGTAAGAAATAGAATTCTTATCGATACTGGAACTCATAGGGAAGAAAATGGATTTATGGATGGAATCAAATATGCAGTATTTACAGACAAAAGTATTCGGTTATTGGGGAACAATCAATATACTTCTAATGTCGAATCAGGATCAACTAGGACAGAAATAAAGCATTGGGTCGAACTCTTCTTTGGTGTCAAGGTAATAGCTATGAATAGTCATCGACTCCCGGGAAAGGGTAGAAGAAGGGGACCCATTATGGGACATACAATGCATTACAGACGTATGATCATTACGCTTCAACCGGGTTATTCTATTCCACCTCTTAGAAAGAAAAGAACTTAAATCAAAATACTTAATAACACGGCGATACATTTATACAAAACTTCTACCCCGAGCACACGCAATGGAGCCGTCGGCAGTCAAGTGAAATCCAATCCACGAAATAATTTGATCTATGGACAGCGTCGTTGTGGTAAAGGTCGTAATGCCAGAGGAATCATTACCGCAAGGCATATAGGGGGAGGTCATAAGCGTCTATACCGTAAAATCGATTTTCGACGGAATGAAAAAGACATATCTGGTAGAATCGTAACCATAGAATACGACCCTAATCGAAATGCATATATTTGTCTCATACACTATGGGGATGGTGAGAAGAGATATATTTTACATCCCAGAGGGGCTATCATTGGAGATACCATTGTTTCTGGTACAGAAGTTCCTATCTCAATGGGAAATGCCCTACCTTTGAGTGCGGTTTGAACCATTGATTTACGTAATTGGAAGTAACCAATTAGGTTTACAACGAAACCTAGAAATCGATCACTGATCCAATTTGAGTACCTCTACGGGATAGACCTCAACAGAAAACTGAAGAGTAATGGCAGCAAGTGATTGAGTTCAGTAGTTCCTCATATAAAATTATTGACTCTAGAGATATAGTAATATGGAGAAGACAAAATTGTTTGAAGCACCGATAGAGCCGGAAGCGCCCCTTGTTTCAAAGAGAGGAGTACGGGTTATTCACATTTCATTTGATGGTCAGAGGCGAATTGAAAGCTAAGCAGTGGTAATTCTACCCCCCCCGGGAAAAATAGAGATGTCTCCTACGTTACCCGTAATATGTGGAAGTATCGACGTAATTTCATAAAGTCATTCGGTCTGAATGCTACATGAAGAACATAAGCCAGATGAAGGAACGGGGAGACCTAGGATGTAGAAGATCATAACATGAGTGATTCGGCGGATTTGGATTCCTATATATCCACTCGTGTGGTATTTCATCATACGATTCATATGAGATCCATCTGTCTAGATATCATCATATACATCCAGAAAGCCGTATGCTTTGGAAGAAGCTTGTACAGTTTGGGAAGGGATTTTGATTGATCAAAAAGAAGAATCTACTTCAACCGATATGCCCTTAGGCACGGCCATACATAACATAGAAATCACACTTGGAAAGGGTGGACAATTAGCGAGAGCAGCGGGTGCTGTAGCGAAACTGATTGCAAAAGAGGGTAAATCGGCCACATTAAAATTACCATCTGGGGAGGTCCGTTTGATATCCAAAAACTGCTCAGCAACAGTCGGACAAGTGGGTAATGTTGGGGTGAACCAGAAAAGTTTGGGTAGAGCCGGATCTAAGTGTTGGCTAGGTAAGCGTCCTGTAGTAAGAGGAGTAGTTATGAACCCTGTAGACCATCCCCATGGGGGTGGCGAAGGGAGGGCCCCAATTGGTAGAAAAAAACCCGCAACCCCTTGGGGTTATCCTGCGCTTGGAAGAAGAAGTAGAAAAAGGAATAAATATAGTGATAGTTTGATTCTTCGTCGCCGTAGTAAATAGGAGAATATTGAAAATAGAATATGTTTCCTCATCTTTACAAAAAAAAAAGGAGTAATTAGCTGTGACACGTTCACTAAAAAAAAATCCTTTTGTAGCTAATCATTTATTGATAAAAATTGCGAAGCTCAACACGAGGGCAGAAAAAGATACAATCGTAACCTGGTCCCGGGCATCTACCATTATACCCACAATGATCGGCCATACAATTGCTATTCATAATGGAAAGGAACATTTGCCTATTTATATAACAGATCGTATGGTAGGTCACAAATTGGGAGAATTTGCACCTACTCTGAATTTCCGGGGGCATGCGAGAAACGATAATAAATCTCGTCGTTAATATATTAATTAATAAAGTGGATATGGGTGCTCATCGTTTATTGGTGGGAGGTGAACCTTATGATAAAGAGTGACCCAGATGTAGAAGTATACGCTTTAGGTCAACATATACGTATGTCTGCTCATAAAGCGCGAAGAGTAATTGATCAGATTCGTGGGCGTCCCTACGAGGAAACACTTATGATACTAGAACTCATGCCTTATCGAGCGTGTTATCCCATTTTAAAATTAGTTTATTCTGCAGCAGCAAATGCTAGTCACAATATGGGATTCAACGAAACGGCTTTAATCATTAGTCAAGCCGAAGTTAATGAAGGTACTAGCATGAAAAAGTTAAAACCCCGAGCCCGAGGACGTAGTTATCCGATAAAAAGACCCACCTGTCATATAACTATTGTATTGCAAGATATATCTAAAGATAAAAACTATTTCATATGGTTAAGAAAAGATGGATGGGTATATAAAAATAAGTATACAGATGTCAGAGAGAGGTATCTATATATGATGGATCATATGCTATATCGTAACAGAATGACGTGGGCTAATAGAGAAATGATATGGCCTTATAGAGATAGCGAGGTGCTATGGGACAAAAAATAAATCCACTCGGTTTCCGACTTGGTACAACCCAAAGTCATCATTCTGTTTGGTTTGCACAACCAAAAAGTTATTCCGAGGGTCTCCAGGAAGATCAAAAAATACAGGATTGTATCAAGAATTATGTACAAAAAAATAGGAAAATATCCTCGGGTGCCGAGGGAATTGCACGCATAAAGATTCAAAAAAGAATCGATCTGATCCAGGTCATAATATATATGGGATTCCCAAAATTGTTCATAGAGGGCAGCCCGCGAGGAATTGAAGAATTACAGAGCAATGCACAAAAAGAATTTAATTCTGTGAACCAAAAACTTAACATTGCTATCACAAGAGTTGAAAAACCGTATGGACAACCTAATATTCTTGCAGAATTTATAGCCGAACAATTAAAGAATAGAGTTTCGTTTCGAAAGGCAATGAAAAAAGCTATTGAATTAACTGAAAAAGCAGATACAAAGGGAATTCAAGTACAAATTGCAGGGCGTATCGACGGAAAGGAAATAGCACGTGTCGAATGGATCAGAGAAGGTAGGGTTCCCCTACAAACCATTCGAGCCAAAATTGATTATTGTTCCTATACAGTTCGAACTATCTATGGGGCATTAGGAATCAAAATTTGGATATTTGCAGACGAGGAATAATGGGCCTTTCGTTGTCTTTCTGTTCCATCCATCCGGCAATTGAATAAAAAATCACAAACTCGTTCATTTTTTTCCGTTCAATCAAAAAAATGAGAATTTTTTAGAATTCTTAATTCTCTTAATTCTATAGGGTTGAATAACAATTCGATTGACTCCATCTCCATATAATTGCTATGCTTAGTGTGTGACTCGTTGGTTTTTTATTTAGAGTTAGGTTAGGATTAAAAAACAAAGGGCCATCCCCTAGTATGAACTAATAACTATATAACTAATAACCAGCTCATTGCTTCGTATTATCTGGATCCAAGGAACCAGTCGCTATATGATGTATTGATCATATTGTTGTAGCAACTGAAGCATTTTTTTTTACATAAAAGAAAAATAAATCTATCTATAAGGTTGTGAAGCAAAAACAAAGGGATATGGATAAATGGAGGGGTGAGAGAAAGAAAGAAAAAGAATAGCAATGATATATGATTCCAATATGTATGGTCTATGAACTATCTTATAAAAGGCAATGTAATAAAGCATTAATGTATTCGTCCATAATTAATAATTAGATTCGATGAATATGAATACAATTTATACGAAAAATAAAAAAGAATAAAGAGCGCCGAGTCAATAAAGACTGAGAAGATTGATTCAGGAACAAATTTTATTAGGAGCTCCATTGCAGAGTTCGGGCCTAGTCATTAATCGAGAAGCGATGGGAACGACAGAACCTGTGACTGAGGAAGATTCCCTTGAAAACGAATCCTAATGATTCATTGGGTGGGATGGCGGAACGAGCCAAGAACCAATTCATTTATTCTGATAGGTCATGGAACGCCCCTACGAATGAAAGGGATGTTGAAAGAGCAAATATTCGCCCGCGAAAGCCTTACTGGATTGCTAAGTTTTGGGCAATTCAATAAAAATAAATAAAGGTAAAAATGAAGTAATTATAAAATTAAATTTATCATTTTATTTTATTCCTACGTGTATGTGACAGATTATATCTCAAAAAATTCCATGATTCATTATTCATTCAATTCAAAATAGATAAATATATACAATATTATTTAATCGTTTCATTCGCGAGGAGCTGGATGAGAAGAAACTCTCATGTCCAGTTCTGCAGTAGAGATGGCATTGAGAAACAACCATCAACTATAACCCCAAAAGAACCAGATTTCGTAAACAACATAGAGGAAGAATGAAGGGAATATCTTATCGAGGCAATCGAATTTGTTTCGGCGGATACGCCCTTCAGGCACTTGAACCCGCTTGGATCACATCTAGACAAATAGAAGCGGGGCGGCGAGCCATGGCACGATATGCGCGTCGTGGTGGAAAAATATGGGTACGTATATTTCCAGACAAACCTGTTACAGTAAGGCCTACCGAAACACGTATGGGTTCGGGGAAAGGATCTCCCGAATATTGGGTATCCGTCGTTAAACCGGGTCGAATACTTTATGAAATGGGTGGAGTATCAGAAATTGTAGCCAGAGAAGCTATTTCTATAGCTGCGTCCAAAATGCCTATACGAACTCAATTCGTTATTGCGGGATAGGGATATGGAACGAAAGGAAAGGGGCCTTGTGATGAAAAAACCGCAGTTTTTTTATTTCTGGACAAACAATCTTTCTTCTTTTTTTCTTCGCCCTTTAGTTAGTTAGCATTGAAAGAAAAAAGATAAAAATAATAAGAATGATATGATTCAACCTCAGACCTATTTAAATGTAGCGGACAACAGCGGGGCTAGAGAATTAATGTGTATTCGAATCATAGGAGCTAGTAATCGCCGATATGCTCATATTGGTGACGTTATTGTTGCTGTAATCAAAGAAGCAGTTCCCAATATGCCTCTACAAAGATCAGAAGTGATCAGAGCTGTAATTGTACGTACATGTAAAGAACTCAAACGTGACAATGGTATGATAATACAATATGATGACAATGCAGCAGTTGTCATTGATCAAGAAGGAAATCCCAAAGGAACTCGAGTTTTTGGTGCGATCGCTCGGGAATTGAGACAGTTGAATTTTACTAAAATAGTCTCATTAGCTCCTGAGGTATTATAAATAGATTCTAAATAAATACTAATAGATGAAAACATAATAAAACATAAAAAAAGGGAGGTTCATAGTAAGATATCTGAACTGAATTAGATTCCATTAATTAGTAGAATGCATTAGTAGATTGTTTCTCACGCATATACCTTTAATAATTCATGAAAAAAAAAGAGTAGAGCATGCTGATTATATAAAAACCCGGAGGCACCAATAATTATAGTTCATCATGGGTAGGGACACTATTGCCGAAATAATAACTTCTATACGAAATGCTGACATGGATAAAAAAGGAACGGTTCGAATAGCATCTACAAATATCACTGAAAACATTGTTAAAATACTTCTACGCGAAGGCTTTATCGAAAATGTGAGAAAACATCGAGTAAGCAAGAAATATTTCTTGGTTTCAACTCTGCGACATAGAAGGAATAGAAAAGGGCCATATAGAACTGTTTTAAAACGTATCAGCCGACCCGGCCTACGAATCTATTCCAACCATCAACGAATTCCTAGGATTTTAGGAGGAATGGGTATTGTAATTCTTTCGACTTCTCGAGGTATAATGACAGACCGAGAGGCTCGACTAGAAGGAATCGGGGGAGAAATTTTGTTATATATATGGTGATCTTTATGATCTACGAATTGCATCCGTAGGAAAACTTCCTATTCTTTTTTTTGAGAGGAAGGGTTGTCTAATATCACTCCTACTCCATGAGTTGATAATTAAAGGGGTTACCTGGAATGAAAGAACAAAAAAAAAATGGATTCATGAGGGTTTAATTACTGAATCACTTTGGTATGTTTCGGGTTCGTAGTGACTTTTCAACATTCTTCTCGTTCGGATACAATCGGAGGTTCAAAATTTCAAGAGACTTATTTTCTTTTCTTCGAAGGAGTAGATTTTAAATTAAAATTTAGGAGTAACAAATAACTATGAAAATTAGGGCATCCGTTCGTAAAATTTGTGAAAAATGTCGACTGATCCGTAGGCGGGGACGGATTATAGTAATTTGTTTCAACCCGAGGCATAAACAGAGGCAGGGATAATCTTTTCTTAAAAGAGACTCTCCAAAGGATTCAATACACAAATAAAGGACCCGTTTTGACATGAAAATAATATATCCGTATATTTCTGACTCATATTTAGGAGATGATAAAATATGACAAAAACCATAACAAGAATTGGCTCACGTAGGAATGGGCCCATTAGTTCACGTAAGAATGGACGTCGAATACCAAAAGGGGTTATTCATGTTCAAGCAAGTTTCAACAATACCATTGTAACGATCACAGATATACGGGGTCGGGTTGTTTCTTGGTCCTCCGCCGGTACTTGCGGTTTCAGGGGCACAAGAAGAGGGACGCCGTTTGCTGCCCAAACCGCAGCCGCAAACGCTATTCGTACAGTCGTAGATCAGGGTATGCAACGAGCAGAAGTTATGATAAAAGGTCCTGGTCTTGGAAGAGATGCAGCATTACGAGCCATTCGTAGAAGTGGTATACTATTAAGTTTTGTCAGAGACGTAACCCCTATGCCACATAATGGATGTAGGCCTCCTAAAAAAAGGCGTATATAGAAATAAGAATTGAGATTGATAATTGAACGAATTTCAAGAGAAAGAAATGATTAAATGATCGGATCAAATAATATGACTATGTTTCGAGAAGAAGTAGCAGTATCCACTCGGACACTACAGTGGAAGTGTGTTGAATCAAGAGAAGACAGTAAGCGTTTTTTTTATGGACGTTTTATTCTGTCTCCCCTTATGAAAGGTCAAGCCGATACAATAGGCATTGCGATGCGAAGGGCTTTGCTTGGAGAAATAGAAGGAACATGTATCACACGCGCAAAATCTGAAAAGATACCACATGAATATTCTACCATAGTAGGTATTGAAGAATCCGTACATGAAATTTTAATGAATTTAAAAGAAATTGTATTGAAAAGTAATCTGTATGGAACTCGCGACGCATCTATTTGCGCCAAGGGTCCTGGATATGTAACTGCTCAAGACATCATCTCACCACCTTCTGTGGAAATCGTTGATACTACACAGCATATAGCTAGCCTGACGGAACCAATTGATTTTTGTATTGGATTACAAATCGAAAGTAATCCAGGATATCGTATGAAAACACCCAATAACGCTGAAGAAGGAAGTTATCCGATAAATGCTGTATTCATGCCTGTTCGAAATGCAAATCATAGTATTCATTCTTATAGTAATGGGAATGAAAAACAAGAGATACTTTTTCTCGAAATATGGACGAATGGAAGTTTAACTCCTAAAGAAGCACTTTACGAAGCCTCCCGTAATTTGATTGATTTATTTATTCCGTTTCTACATGCAGAAGAACAAGATAAAAATGTAGAGGACAATCAAAATAGGGTTACTTTACCCTTTTTCACTTTTCATGATGTATTGGATAAACTAAAAAAAAAAAAAGAAATCG